AAAGAAGAAAAAGATTCCATGATAAGCAATCAGATAATTCACGAATCATTTAATCAAATTGCATCTCCGAGTTCGTCAAATTATTCATTGACGGAAAAAAAAACGAAGGATCTCGCTGATAGAACAAGTAAAATTCGAAATCAAATAAAAAGAATCTCAAAAGAGAAAAAAAAAGTAACTCCAAGAATAAATAATCTTAGTCCTAACAAAACAAATTCTAATGCTAAAAGGTTCGAAAAATGGCAAATATTAAAAAGAAGAAATGCTCGATTAATCTATAAATTCCCCCCTTTTTTTAAAATTTTCATTGAAAAAATCTACACAGATCTATTTTTATCTATCATTAATATTCCCAGAATAAATACAAAACTTTTTCTTAAAGTAACAAAAAAAATTATTGATAAATCGATTTACAATAATGAAAGAAAACAAGAAAGAATTAATAAAAAAAAGAAAACTCCAATTACATTTATTTCGACTATAAAAAAGCCATTTGATAATATTAGTAATATTAAAGAAAATTCACGTATTTTTTATGACTTATCCTACGTGTCACAAGCATATGTATTTTACAAATTATCACAAATTCAAATTAGGAACTCGGTAAGATCTGTTGTTCAATATCAAAGAATCCCCCCTTTTCTTAAGTCTAAAATAAAGGATTCTTTTGAAAGACAAGGAATGATTCATTCGAAATTAGCAAATAAAAAACTTCCAAGCTATGAAACGAATCAATGGAAAAACTGGTTAAAAGGACATTATCAATACCATTTATCTCAGATCGGATGGTCTAGATTAATACCAGAAAAATGGCGAAATAGAGTTCGCCAGCGTTGTATAGTTAAAAAGGAAAATTTAAGCAAACGGCATTCATATGAAAAAGACCAATTGGTTGGTTCCAAAAAAAAATCGGAAGTATATTTATTATCCAATGAAAAAAGTAATTTTCGAAAATATTATAGATATAATCTTTTATCATATAAATTTATTAATTATGATAATAAAACGGAATGTTTTTTTTATAGATTTCCCTTTCAAGAAAATAAGAACCAAGAAATTTATTATACTTATAACAGGCCTAAAAAGGCCTTTTTTGATATACTGAGGAACATCCCTATTCAAAATGATCTAGGACAGGTTGATATTCCATATATGGAAAAATCGGCCGATAGAAAAAACTTTGATTGGAAATTTTTCAATTTTTATCTTAGCCAAAAAGCCGATATTGAGACCTGGATCATTATTGATACCAATAGGAATCAAAATACTCAAATTCCTACTAACAATTCTCAAATAATTTCTAAAAAAAATATTTTTTATCTTATGATTCCAGAAACCAATTCACCAAACCCCCACAAAGAATTTTTTGATTGGATGGGAATGAATGAAAAAATACTAAAGCGCCCCATATCGAATCTGGAATTTTGGCTCTTCCCAGAATTTGTGTTACTTTATAAGGCATATAAAACAAAACCTTGGTTTATACCAAGCAAATTACTTCTTTTAAATTTAAATAGTAGTGAAAATAAAAAGATTAATGAAAAGAAAAAGATTAATTTGTTGATAGCCTCGAATAAAAAGCATCGAAATCAAGAAGAAAAAGAACCCATAAGTCAAGGAGATCGTGGATCCGTTCTCTCACAACAAAAAGATATTGAAGATAATTATGCAAGCTTGGACATAAAAAAGGGGAAAAAGAGAAAACAATACAAAAGCAATACAGAAGCAGAACTAGATTTCTTCCTGAAACGTTATTTGGTTTTTCAATTGAAATGGTGCACAACTTTAAATCAAAGAATGATCAATAATATCAAGGCATATTGTCTTCTGCTTAGACTGATAGATCCAAAAAAAATGACTATAACCTCCATTCAAAAAAGAGAAATAAATTTGGATAGAATGCCGATTCAAAGTAATTTAACTCTTTCAGAATTAATGAAGAGGGGGGTATTGATTGTAGAACCACTTCGTTTGTCTGGAAAAAAAGATGGACAATTTATTATGTACCAAACCGTAGGTATTTCGTTGCTTCATAAGAGTAAGCATCAAATTAATCAAAAATATCAAGAGCAAAGATATGTTTCTAGGACAAATTTGGATGAAACAATTTCACCACATCAAAGAATAAATGAAAATAGAGACAAAAATCATTTTGATTTACTTGTTCCAGAAAATATTTTATCGTTTAAACGTCGTAGAAAAGCGAGAATTCTAATTTGTTTCAATTCAAAGAATGAAAATTATACATATAGAAATCCAGTATTTTGGAATAGAAAGAACATAAAAAACAGCAGCCGAGTTTCACATGACAATAATTATCTTGATAGAGAGAAAAATCAATTAATGAAATTAAAGTTCTTTCTTTGGCCTAATTATCGATTAGAAGATTTAGCTTGTATGAATCGTTATTGGTTTGATACCAATAATGGCAGTCGTTTCAGTATGTTAAGAATACATCTGTATCCGCGATTGAAATTCTGTGAATAATACAATTTTTCTATATATACCCTAAACCCTATTTCTATATACCCTATATATAATCTATATTAATCTATATATAATATAGGGTATATGAAAGTAAACAAATATACAGATCACGTACTTTTCTTGTCTCACATTTCATTCTAGTATTCAATATGAAATGAATTATGAATAATATCTCAATTAGTTTTCCAAATGAATCAATAGAAACTTCTTAATTTTAGGTCTAAATTCTTCGATGCAAAAATGTACCAATCTTTTTCTATTCCTATCTAAATCCAATTTCCAATTCGATTGATTGGTTTGAATTCAGAAAGGAGTTATTTGGATTAAATTATTGTATATACCACATCAAAATTAATGGCATTATTATTACTTATACTTATTACTGATCGGTAAAATCCATATCTGTACAAGGGGAAAGGAGAGTTTTTTATGGTAAAAAATTCAGTAATTTCTATTATTTCTCAAAAAGAAAATAAAGAAAATAGAGGGTCTGTTGAATTTCAAGTATTCAGTTTCACCACTAAGATAAGCAGACTTACTTCACATTTGGAATTGCACAAAAAAGACTTTTCATCTCAGAAAGGTTTGCGAAAAATTTTGGGAAAACGTCAACGACTACTAGCCTATTTGTCAAAAAGAAATAGAGGACGCTATAAAGAATTAATTGATGAGTTGGATATTCGAGAAATAAAAACTCGTTAATTTGAAGCATGATATCATTTGACGAGCTTAGTCTTGATGAGCTTAGTCGTTTAAATTTTGATGAATTTCTTTTTACTTTCAGCAATGCATGGAAGACTGACTCGGGAAAAACTTATGATTACACCAACTACAAGAAACGACCTCATGATAGTCAATATGGGCCCTCACCACCCATCAATGCACGGTGTTCTTCGACTAATCGTTACTCTCGACGGTGAAGATGTTATTGACTGTGAACCTATATTGGGTTATTTACATAGAGGAATGGAAAAAATTGCGGAAAATCGAACAATTATACAATATTTGCCTTATGTAACACGTTGGGATTATTTAGCTACTATGTTTACAGAAGCAATAACCGTAAACGGACCTGAACAGCTAGGCAATATTCAAGTACCTAAAAGGGCTAGCTATATTAGAGCTATTATGCTGGAGTTAAGTCGTATCGCTTCCCATTTGTTATGGCTTGGCCCTTTTATGGCAGATATTGGGGCACAGACCCCCTTTTTCTATATTTTGCGAGAACGAGAATTGATATATGACTTATTCGAAGCTGCTACCGGTATGCGCATGATGCATAATTATTTTCGTATCGGAGGAGTCACTGCTGATCTACCTCATGGCTGGATAGATAAATGTTTAGATTTTTGCGATTATTTTTTAACTGGGGTTGCTGAATATCAAAAGCTTATTACACGAAATCCTATTTTTTTAGAACGAGTTGAAGGCGTAGGTATTATTGGCGGAGAAGAAGCATTAAATTGGGGTTTATCGGGGCCAATGCTACGAGCTTCCGGAATACAATGGGATCTTCGTAAAGTTGATCGTTATGAGTGTTATGACGAATTTAATTGGGAGATTCAATGGCAAAAAGAAGGAGATTCATTAGCTCGTTATTTAGTACGAATCGGCGAAATGACAGAATCCATAAAAATTATCCAACAGGCCCTGGAAGGAATTCCAGGGGGGCCCTATGAGAATTTAGAAAGCCGGCGCTTTGATAGAATAAAAGACCCTGAATGGAATGATTTTGAATATCGATTTATTAGTAAAAAACCTTCTCCAACTTTTGAATTATCCAAGCAAGAACTTTATGTAAGAGTCGAAGCACCAAAAGGAGAATTGGGAATTTTTCTGATCGGAGATCAGAGTGTTTTTCCTTGGAGATGGAAAATCCGACCGCCGGGGTTTATCAACTTGCAAATTCTTCCGCAGTTAGTTAAAAGAATGAAATTGGCTGATATTATGACGATACTAGGTAGTATAGATATCATTATGGGAGAAGTTGATCGTTGAAATGATAATTGATATAACAGAAATAGAAGCTATTCATTCTTTTTTCAGATTGGAATCCTTAAAAGAAGTTTATGGGCTCGTATGGATGCTTGTCCCTATTTTCATTCTTGTATTAGGAATCACACTGGGTGTACTAGTAATTGTTTGGTTAGAAAGAGAAATATCTGCAGAGATACAGCAACGTATTGGACCCGAATATGCAGGTCCTTTGGGAATGCTTCAAGCTTTAGCAGATGGTACAAAACTACTTTTCAAAGAAAATCTTCTTCCGTCTAGAGGAGATACTCGTTTATTCAGTATTGGTCCATCCATAGCAGTCATATCCATTTTACTAAGTTATTCAATAATTCCTTTTAGCTATCGCTTTATTCTAGCTGATCTTAGTATTGGTGTTTTTTTATGGATCGCCGTTTCAAGTCTTGCTCCCGTTGGATTACTTATGTCAGGCTATGGATCAAATAATAAATATTCCTTTTTAGGTGGATTAAGGGCTGCTGCTCAATCAATTAGTTATGAAATACCATTAACTCTATGTGTATTATCAATATCTCTACGTGTGATTCGGTAAGACATAAAAATTCCTCCATTTCTTTTCTTTCTAAGAAGAAAGTTAAATGATTTGAATATCTATTTTTTTATTCATCATTAGGTTGATGAATTAAACCAGATAGTTATATGAGTGAAATAAAACGGCTTCTAAATTTGCTGTTAAAGGAATTCAATCTCATTTCCTATGTACAAGAATTAAGTGAAAGTAAACATAAGCAGTCAAGGCTGTTTACCCCAAGATTGGCTGATTAGTCATCATGGCTTGAAGCGGGTTTAAAAGATCAATTGTATGGGTTTTTTTCTATACTATTACCATAGAGGTATTACCCTAATGAGAGATTCAAAAAAAAATAAGTGGATGGTTAGGAAGACCAAGATACACAAAGGATTAGTAATGGAGATTCTTTAAATTATCCAATAGGATATTTTTTTATAGAAAAGTAATTCGAATTGGGGCTTTAAGTTGGTAGAAATGATTAAGAAGTACTCCCCATGATTTCGATCCAGAGTATGTTCCTGTCCACTGATTAAGTAAATAACTATCAAAACGAAGAAATCTTTTACTTTTGATAATACGAATAATGCCTCTTTTTCTGAGAAAGGAGAATAGGAACGAAATAAAATTCTTGTTATGTAATGCAATGTCTAAATGCTTTTTCGTAATCGAAAATGAGAAAAAGATAGGTTGAAATATCTATGTGATATTCCTCTAAAAATTATTTTTTTCATTCAAGGGTAAAGTTTTTAATTAACAAAGAAAAATGAAAATTTTTAAAATATGAGATCAATTCCGAAGCACTTTTTTATTATTTTATTATAAATCTAGCAGACAGAATTCCATTAGTCTAATTATAGGCCTTAGGATAAGAATTTGATTCTCTATCGATCTTACAAACACATCAACAAATACATCAAGATAAATAAAGTTGAAAGGTTCTTATATTGATTTATGACCTATGAGGAGCCGTATGAAGTGAAAATCTCATGTACGGTTCTGTAATAGTGACGAGAACAGTGATGTTATTGTCGACTATGATTATCTAACAGTTTAAGTACAGTTGATATAGTTGAAACACAATCAAAATATGGTTTTTGGGGATGGAATTTGTGGCGTCAACCTATAGGGTTTATCATTTTTCTAATTTCTTCTCTAGCCGAGTGTGAGAGATTACCTTTTGATTTACCAGAAGCAGAAGAAGAATTAGTAGCTGGTTATCAAACCGAATATTCAGGTATAAAATTTGGCTTATTTTATGTTGCTTCGTATCTAAATCTACTAGTTTCTTCGTTATTTGTAACAGTTCTTTACTTGGGGGGTTGGAATCTTTCTATTCCAAACCTATTTAGTCCTGAAATTTTTGACATAAATAAAAGAGGGAAAGTTTTTGTAACAATAATAGGTATCTTTATTACACTGGCTAAAACTTATTTGTTCTTGTTTATTTCTATTGCAACAAGATGGACGTTACCAAGACTAAGAATGGACCAACTATTAAATCTTGGATGGAAATTTCTTTTACCTATTTCTTTAGGTAATCTATTATTAACAACTTCGTTCCAGCTTCTTTCACTGTAAAGGAATAGAATATTCTTCATAACTTGTCTCAAACAAGAGAAAGAAACCAGTAAACTTATTTATAGATATTCAGATATGTTCCCTATGCTAACTCGGTTCTTGAACTCTAGTCAACAAACAATACGAGCTGCCAGGTATATTGGTCAAGGTTTCATGATTACCCTGTCCCACGCGAATCGTTTACCTGTAACTATTCAATACCCCTACGAAAAATTGATTACATCAGAACGTTTCCGAGGTCGAATCCACTTTGAATTTGATAAATGCATTGCTTGTGAAGTATGTGTTCGTGTATGCCCTATAGATCTACCCGTTGTAGATTGGAAATTTCAAACTGATATTCGAAAAAAACGATTACTTAATTACAGTATTGATTTTGGAATTTGTATATTTTGTGGTAATTGTGTTGAGTATTGTCCAACAAATTGTTTATCAATGTCCGAAGAATATGAGCTTTCTACTTATAATCGTCATGAATTGAATTATAATCAAATTGCTTTAGGCCGGTTACCTGTATCAATAATTGAAGATTACACAATTCGAACAATTTCTTCGAATTTATCTCAACTAAACAATGTATAAAACTCTTGATTCGCAAAACATTTAAAAATTCAAAAAAAAATAGCTTTTAGATTTTTTTGCAGTTAAAGGAATGAGGTTTTTGCTTGGTCAATACAAAAGAACGATTGGTTCGTAAGGGTCGTGGCTTTATTTTCATTTAAAATCAATTTTTATTCGAATAATGTAATATTTAATAATATAAAGATAAAGTTTTAACCTTTGCTTTCGAGAATAGATAAAAGTAATCCTGTACTTACATCAATCCAAATCACCTCCATTCAAATTGAATTCAATTAAGAAGTATCTTAAAAATAGGATAAATTTTTCCT